CACTCCATTGGTAATTCCATCAATGACACCTTTATCAAAAAACTCCGTTAGTTCGGTTAATCCTCTTATACCGAGGGTAAAGACCCTAGTATAGAAAATATCTATATAACCGCGATTATATGACCAACTGTATATCTTTTTTTTTACTTTATCAAAAAAGTCCTTTTTCGGACTTTCCTTGTAAAAGGAATTTTGTAAATCCAAATTCTGAAAAAAAGAATACGCGGATCCATAGAAGATATATGCGATGAATAAACCGAAGATAGCTAGACTTACAGAAGAAATTGCATTAGTAATAAATTCATATGAATTTATAGAAGAATTAGAGCTTTCCTGGGTAAAGTTTATTGAGGGAGTTAACCACTTTGATAATATGGTTAACCCCGCTATTCCATTATCTGTCGCTCCATTATCAAAAGAGATTCCTATGAATCCAATGAACAAAGTAAAAAGAAGTAATATAAGAAGAGGAAATAACATAGTATTTCCCGTTTCATGCGGATAGGCAAAAGTTTTTTTAGCCCCAAAAGACGTACTAAAGCATCCTATCCTATTTGTTGTATTACCTTGAATTTTTGGTATATTTTGTGAAAAAAAAGAAACTCCACTCTTTGTTGTTGATAAAACGAAATCCTTATTCACTCCTTTGGGTATCCTTTTTCCCCATAAGGATATGGAATACAAGGGATCCTCTTTAGTGCTACTATAATTTTTAAAATGAACGCGCAAATACCCATCAAATGTAAGTAAATATATCCGAAACATATAAAAGGCAGTTAATCCTGCAGTAAAGGAGGCTATTATTCCAAAAAAGGGCGAATACAACCAACTATTACTAAGGATCTCATCCTTGGACCAAAAGCAAGCAAGAGGTGGAATACCACAAAGAGAAAGTGTACCCCATAAAAAAGTGGATCTTGTAATTGGAATATATTTTCTTAAACCGCCCATAAGAACCATATTCTGACTTTTATCTGGTGAATATCCAACAAGAGGTTCCATTGAATGAATAATGGATCCGGATCCCAAGAACAATAAAGCTTTTGAATAAGCATGAGTGATCAAATGAAATAAAGCAGCTTTATAAGAACCTATACCTAGAGCTAACATCATATAACCCAATTGAGACATTGTAGAATAGGCTAAGCTTCTTTTAATATCTCTCTGAGCAAGAGCTAAAGTAGCTCCTAAGAAGAGTGTTATTGTACCTACTAAAGAAATTAAACTCATTATCAAAGGTAGAGATATGAAAAGAGGAAGAAGTCGAGCTAGAAGAAAAATACCCGCAGCAACCATAGTTGCTGCGTGTATAAGAGCCGAAATGGGAGTGGGTCCTTCCATAGCATCGGGTAACCATACGTGAAGAGGGAATTGTGCGGATTTCGCAACTGCACCAAGGAATAATAAAAAAGCACACAAAGTAGTAAGTAAAGAGTGAATTCCATTATTAGGAATCCAGTTATTAGCTATTTTAAACAAATCCCTAAACTCTAAACTACCCGTTATCCAAAAAAAACCTAAAATTCCTAATAATAGACCAAAATCCCCTACACGATTAGTTACAAAAGCTTTTTGACAAGCACTCGCTGCAATTGGTCGTGTAAACCAAAAGCCTATCAATAAATAGGAACACATTCCTACGAGTTCCCAAAAAAAATAAATTTGTATCAAATTGGAGCTAGTAACCAATCCCAGCATGGAAGTATTGAAAAAACTTATATAAACAAAAAATCTCAAATACCCTTCATCGTGAGACATATAACCGTCACTATAAATAAGAACCAGGATTCCTACAGTAGTAATTAGTATTAACATAATAGAAGTAAGCGGGTCAATCAAGTATCCAAATTCTAAAGAAAAATCATTATTGACGGTCCAAGACCATAGATATTGATAGATAGAACTTCCATTTATTTGTTGAATAGACAGTTGAACTGAGAATACCATAGCTATACTTAAGAGTAAAACACTAGGAAAAGCCCATATGCGACGAAGATTTTTTGTTGCTGTCGGAATAAAAAAAAGTCCAAATCCCATTGACATAATAACTGGAAGTGGGAGAAGAGGGATTACCCATGCATATTGATATGTATGTTCCATAAGAAAAGAAGTTGAAATTTTTACTTGAAATTTTCTATAAAATAAAATAGTTTCCGATTCACCAAACCAATTCTTATCTCTTTCTGAAGGAATAAATAAAAAGAATAAGAAAAAATACTAGAATTCTTAATTTTTCCAAAATTTATTTCATTGAGATAATCAAAAATTAAGAATGGATTTAATTGGTTAAATTAAAAAAGTTAATCAAATAACTTCGTTACCTAGTTATTACCTAAATAAGGATATTTATGAAAATACAAAAAAAGGTTGAATCTTTTTACTTTACTATTCATTTTTCGATTTCTTTAAAACAAAAATGAAGCAGCTCTCTCCATTATGGAATACCATTCTGAACTTAATTAACTATTTTTATTTTCCCTTCTTTTTATCCACCCGTCTTATATAGGGGATACGCTTCCGTACCGTATATCTATATATGGAGTATACTTGATATATAAATATCTATAAAATAGATTTAAAGGGGAAACCTTTCTATATATTCTATATTATTAAAACAAAGTATAAAATATATATGGAAAAAAATTCAGAATTTCAGTATCTTTCAGTATCTAAGTATAAATACTAAGAAAAAGAAGAAAGAAGGATTGATTTGCCGGAATAGATGTCTTTCACATACAACTAGAAAAAAGTAATTTCCTTTTTGAATGGCAGTTCCAAAAAAACGTACTTCAATGTCAAAAAAGCGTATTCGTAAAAATATTTGGAAGAAAAAAACTTATTTTTCCATAGTACACTCTTATTCTTTAGCAAAATCAAGATCATTTTCCAGCGGGAATGAACATCCAAAACCAAAGGGTTTTTCGGGGCAACAACAACAAACAAACAAATAATAAGGTTTTGGAATAATCTGAATTGACCTATCCAAAAATTATTCCAATTACTTAAATATAAATAATTTGGATTAATTAATTAATGTACTTTTATGTGTCGAATTACTCGGTACAATATTCTTAGAACAAAACCCTCTGATATATAGAATCAAAGTTTTGGTATACTGTGTGCTAAGTATTCTTTTCCTATCAATGATCAATGAATTTTTCATAATAGAATTTTCATAATAAAATATGAGAATTCTATTATGAAAAGTGGAGTATTCTTGCAATAGGACTTACCACTTCTATTTTCTCCAAAATCATTGGTTTAAGGTTAGTAAAGTAAATCCTATTAATACGAGCATAAAGACTTTCATTCTATAAATTTTGCCTTTTATTGAAAGAATTTTCAAAATTTAAGGGAGAAACTAATTAGAAAAAAATTAGTTCTATATTGCGCAACTTAGAAAAAAAAAGGAGTTCCAACTCTTTCAAGCAGTCTTTCTATTAGGCACAGCAAGAGTTTATTGTAAAAAAAATCGCAACGATACTACCAAACGAAGTCTATTTTAATGAAGACTCTAATGTTCCTAAATTTTATAGACTTTCCCAATCTCGACGATTCGCGAGATAATAGCTATTATTCTTTTAAGTTACCCATTATTTGAAGTTAGCCGCCATGGTGAAATTGGTAGACACGCTGCTCTTAGGAAGCAGTGCTCAAGCATCTCGGTTCGAATCCGAGTGGCGGCATTCTCGAAAAAGAATACAATAGATTAGAAAATGGATTCAATTCGAAATTTACAATTTTGTAATGGGACCTTCCCCTTATGCTATTTGCAACTTTAGAACATATACTAACTCATATCTCTTTCTCAACCATTTCTATTGTGATTACGATTCATTTGATAACCTTATTAGTTCGTGAACTTGGGGGATTACGTGATTCGTCAGAAAAAGGAATGATAGTTACTTTTTTCTCTATAACAGGATTCCTAATTTCTCGTTGGGCTTCTTCGGGACATTTTCCATTAAGTAATTTATATGAGTCATTGATCTTCCTTTCATGGGCTCTGTATATTCTTCATACCATTCCTAAGATACAGAACTCTAAAAACGATTTAAGCACAATAACTACGCCAAGTACTATTTTAACGCAAGGCTTTGCCACATCGAGTCTTTTAACTGAAATGCATCAATCCACAATACTAGTACCTGCTCTACAATCTCAGTGGTTAATGATGCATGTCAGTATGATGTTACTAAGCTATGCAACTCTTTTGTGCGGATCCTTATTATCTGCCGCTATTCTAATCATTAGATTTCGAAATAATTTCCATTTCTTTTCTAAAAAGAAGAAAAATGTTTTAAATTTAAATAAAACATTTTTCTTTAGTGATTTTTATGCAAAAAGAAGTGCTTTAAAAAGCACCTCTGTTCCTTCATTTCCAAATTATTACAAATATCAATTAACGGAGCGCTTGGATTCTTGGAGTTATCGTGTCATTAGTCTAGGATTTACCCTTTTAACCATAGGTATTCTTTGTGGAGCAGTATGGGCTAATGAGGCGTGGGGATCCTATTGGAATTGGGATCCTAAGGAAACTTGGGCATTTATTACTTGGACCATATTTGCAATTTATTTACATAGTAGAACAAATCAAAATTGGAAGGGTACGAATTCGGCACTTGTAGCTTCGATAGGATTTCTTATAATTTGGATCTGCTATTTTGGTATCAATCTATTAGGAATAGGTTTACATAGTTATGGTTCGTTTACATTAATACCTAAATGATTACATAAAATAAAACCTGCATTTCATGAAATGCAGGTTTTTACTTTTTTGTTTTATTTGAGAACCCTTTGAGAAGGAGTTCAAGGGGTTCTCAAAAATTCAAGATAGATCTAATTAGACTTTTTTACTTTTTTCTCTGCATTATATAGAGCGGACTAGTAAAAAAACCTATTTAGGATAATAATTGGATAAGAGAGCCTCTACCCTGTCAACGGATAGGGAGAGAACTAAATCTGGATAAATACCAATACCTATTACTGGTAAAAAGATACAGATTAAAATAAAAAGTTCTCGTGGTCCAGAATCCACAAAATTTGCGTTTGGAACATTAAATAGCTTGTATCCATAGAACATCTGGCGTAACATAGATAATAAATAAATAGGGGTTAATATCATTCCAATTGCCATTACAAAAGTAATTAGCATTTTTGGCATTAACAGAAATTTAGGACTAGTAATTAGTCCAAAAAAGACTACTAATTCTGCGATAAAACCACTCATTCCTGGTAAGGCAAGAGAAGCCATTGAAAAGCTACTAAACATAGTAAAAATTTTCGGCATTGGGATAGATATTCCCCCCAGTTCTTCGAGATAAACAAGACGCATTCTATCAGAAGCCGTTCCTGCCAAGAAAAAAAGTGTAGCACCAATAAATCCATGGGATAATATTTGTAAAATAGCTCCATTGAGTCCAATGTTGGTTATGGACCCAATTCCTATAATTATGAAACCCATGTGAGATACAGAGGAATAGGCTATTCTTTTTTTGAAATTCCGTTGACCAAGAGAAGTTGAAGCTGCATAGATTATCTGGATCGCTCCTATTATTACCAACCAGGGCGAAAATAGATAATGAGCATGAGGTAACAATTCCATGTTGATACGAATCAATCCATATGCTCCCATCTTTAATAAGATTCCCGCTAAAAGCATACATGTACTATAATGCGCTTCCCCATGGGTATCTGGTAACCACGTATGTAGGGGTATAATCGGCAATTTGACAGCATAAGCAATAAGGAAGCCAAAATATAAAAGTATTTCCAAGGTTGCCGGGTATGATTGATTAATTAATCTTTCCAAATCTAAGCCTGGTTCGTTGGAACCATATAAGCCCATACCCAGAACTCCGATTAAGAAAAAAATGGAACCGCCTGCAGTATACAAAATAAACTTTGTAGCTGAATATAGACGCCTCTTCCCCCCCCACATGGATAAAAGTAAGTAAACAGGAATTAATTCTAACTCCCACATGATAAAAAAAAGCAAAAGGTCTCGCGAAGAAAATAATCCTATTTGACCACTATACATTGCGAGCATCAGGAAATAGAATAATCGCGAATTCCGGGTAACTGGCCAAGCTGCTAAAGTAGCTAAAGTAGTGATAAATCCTGTCAATAAAATGGATCCCACTGAAAGTCCATCGATTCCCAATCTCCAGTGGAAATCGAGGATATCTATCCATTTATAATCCTCCTTTAGTTGGATTAAGGGATCCTCCAGTTGGAAATGATAACAGAATGCATAAGTCATTAGAAGGAATTCTAATAAACAAATAGATATAGTATACCACCTAACTATTTTGTTTCCCCTATGAGGTAAAAAGAAAATTAATGAACCTGCAAATATCGGCAAAACTACAAGTATTGTTAACCAAGGAAAATAACTCATGATAAAGTGATAAAGACAAGATACGTTTTGACCAGAAAAGCCCGTGCTCGATTATTTCGAGCACAGGCTTCTTCGGTAAAGAGGAATCAGACGATTCGAATGAAGTTTTTTGTAACGTATCAATAAGATAGAGCCATGCTACGGGTTGTTTCAGGCCCTAAATAAACGCGGACACTTAAAAAATCTGTCGGGCAGGCGGATTCGCATCTCTTACAACCCACACAATCTTCGGTTCTCGGCGCGGAAGCAATTTGCTTGGCTTTACATCCATCCCAGGGTATCATTTCTAATACATCTGTTGGACAAGCTCGTACACATTGAGTGCATCCTATACATGTATCGTAAATTTTTACGGAATGTGACATTGGATCTATAAATTTTTCTTTTCAACATAAAAATTTTCGATCTGGTAAAAATGAAATTAGTACTATCATGAGTCATATGTATTGTAGACACCAGACGAAGCAATGGTTTATCCAAACTTCAAAAATAATATTTTTTAATCCATTTGTGAGAAAGCGTGAAAAAAGCCAAGAGACTTGAATTTTGGACTTCAATAATCAGAATTATACGAATTGTACATATGAATTCGAATTAGCCAATAAATTGGCTATCGTCTTTTCAATAGAAATTATTGCAATACTCAAATTGCAATATCAATGAATTACAAAAATGCATTTAAGTGAAAAAGAATACTATGCAATAACCTACTTAAAAAAAAATGTATATTCTCAAATAATACTAAGAAAATAGTTTTGATTTCTATTCATCTTAATATTCCATATTATTATATATGCGCCTTTGTTTAGAGGATTGTATGTCTAATTATTCAATAAATTAGATTGATTGATACGAGTTGATTTCCTATTACGATGGATGGAAGAAAGAATGGATAGTCCAATAGCGGCCTCAGCAGCCGCAAGGGCTATCACAAAAATTGCGAAAATGTCTCCTTTTAATTGGCGACTATCAAATAGATCAGAAAATGTTACGAGATTTAGATTAATTGAATTCAGTATAAGTTCAAGACATATTAGAGCTCTAACCATGTTTCGGCTTGTGATCAATCCATAGATACCAATCGAAAATAAATAGACACTCAAAAAAAGTACATGCTCAAACATCATTAATTAACTCCTTATCAATCTCGATTCATTTCAATATGAGGACAAGAATTGAACCGATTCAATTAATTACAATAGAACAATTACACAACAAAAGAGAAAAGAAAGAAGGTATTTGTTGGCAGTAGATCGGTTTTACTAAATCAAAATTGTAATTCTTTAGTTATTTATTTTAGATTTGCAATTCTTAGAATTTTTACTATTTTTAAGTTTTCTTATTGCCGAGCCATAGTAATTGCACCTATTAAAGAAACTAGAAGAATTATGGAAATGAGTTCAAACGGAAGATAAAAATCGGTTGCTAAATGAATCCCAATTTGTTGAACATTATTTATGAGACCCTGTTCTACTATTTGGTTTGATCTTGTAGTCCAAAGAATTCCATACCATGACGTATCTGGGATAGTAGTCATTAGTGAAAAAACAATAGTTATACAAACTAGTGAAGTGAACCCATCTCCAATAGTCCAATAATTCTTATCTTTAGACCATTCTGAGCCATTTACGAACATTACAGCGAATATGATCAAGACATTTATGGCTCCCACATAAATAAGAAGTTGTGCCACAGCTACAAAGTAGGAATTTAATAAAAAATAGAATAAGGATATACAAACAAGAACTAATCCCAGCGAAAAGGCAGAATAAATGGGGTTGGTAAGTAATACTACTCCTAGACCCCCTAGTAAAAGAACAAATCCCCAAAATAGCATAAGAATCTCATGTATTGGTCCAGGTAAATCCATTATGGATAAAAAGAAATTAATAGTATAAAATTTTTCATGAACTGACTAAAACTAAAGGATTCAAGGAAGGCAAAAGGGATTAGGATATTTTTTTTGTGTATAAGCAGTATAGTTAGAAATTATATCATGAAAATCTAGTCTGATTTAAAATAATAAAAAATTTCCAATAAGCAGTAGTTATTCGTTTTTATTTATAGTTAGTAAAGGATTATTCTTTTTTTATAACAAAAAGAATAAATACGAGTTTAGTAATCAGTAATCGTTCTTGAATTCGAAGATTTATCTTCGTCTATTTTACTTTTAGTCGAATTTCTAATTGTTTGAATTGTGTAATCTTCCATTATGGAGATTGGTAACCGACTTAAAGCAATTTGATTGTAATTTAATTCATGACGATCATAAGTAGAAAGTTCATACTCTTCAGTCATTGATAAACAGCTTGTCGGACAGTACTCAACACAATTGCCACAAAATATACAAACTCCGAAATCAATACTATAATTAAGCAATTGTTTCCTTTTAATATCCTTTTCAAATCTCCAATCTACAAGGGGTAGATCTATTGGACATACGCGAACACATACTTCACAAGCAATACATTTATCAAATTCAAAGTGGATTCGCCCCCGGAAACGCTCCGGTGTAATTGATTTTTCGTAAGGGTAGTGAATCGTTATAGGTAAACGATTTGTGTGGGATAAGGTAGTTATGAAACTTTGACCAATGTACCTTGTAGCACGTATTGTTTGTTGACCATAACTCATGAACCCAGTTACCATAGGGAACATATTCATTCTAAATATCTATAAAAAAGATATGTTTCTTTCTCTTGTTTGAGAGAGCTTTTGTGTTGAAAATATTCTTACTGTTATTGTATTATCTTATTTATAGTGAAACAAGTTGGGAAGAGGTTGTTAATAAGAGATTGCCCAGGGAAATAGGTAAAAGAAATTTCCATCCAAGATTTAATAACTGATCCATCCTCATCCTGGGTAAAGTCCATCTTATTGTGATAGAAATGAAGAGAAATAAATAAGCTTTAGTTAATGTAATAAAGATACCCATTGTCATTTCCAAAATTCCAACTGCGTTATTCATTTGGAAAAAATCAAAAGAGGATATATAGGGAATAGATAAATTCCACCCGCCTAAGTAGAGAACTGTTACAAATAAAGAGGAAACTAATAAATTGAGGTAAGAAACAAGATAAAATAAACCATATTTTATACCGGAATATTCGGTTTGATAACCTGCTACTAATTCTTCCTCTGCTTCTGGTAAATCAAAGGGTAATCTTTCACATTCTGCTAAAGAAGAAATTAGAAAAACTAGAAAACCTATAGGCTGACGCCAAATATTCCATCCAAAAAAACCATACTTTGACTGTGCTTCAACTATATCAACTGTACTTGAACTGTTAGATAATCATAGTCGATGATAACATCACAGTTCCCACCGCTATTCCAAAACCGTACGTGAAACCTTAGCTTCATACGGCTTCTCTATGATCAGAAAAAAGAGAGGACTGTTTCGTTATTAGCCCCCGGGGCGTAGATAGAATTAGGTAAAATAAAATAGATTGGAAAGTCCTAAATTAGACCAAAGTAATTCCGTCTGCTAGAATAAGAAAAAGCGCTTCTGAATTGATCTCATCCTTTATAATATAATAAATTTATTTCTTTGTTCAGTAATAACTTAATCTTGGAATAAAACACTTGTTATGTTATAGGAATTAAATTAATAAATGAAAAGATTTGGGTATTAGTTCATAAGGAATTCTCTATGAATATGGATAGAGGAAGGAAATAATTCAAAATTTTGCCTATTGCACTCCACATCTTTTGTCCTACTCTTCAGGGGGTATTTAAAAAGAAAAAAAAAAAAGGGGTAAAGGGTTAATTCGTTCTTTATAGCCATTTCCTTAACAAGTGAATGGGAACATACTCTGGATCGGAATCCGAAGAAAGTACTACTTGATAATTTCCACTAATTTCAAGTCCTTATTATGATTCCTTTTATGGGGAAAAATCTCTAATATCTTAGATTCCCCATTCCTAATCCTTTATGTACTTTAGTGTTCCTAACCCTTCACTAACTTTTGATGGATTCTTCTTATGATTATAAGTTATAGTAATAACTAGGAATATTCTAGTAATGGAATTTCATATCGCGAATCCTTTATTCTTGCCCGCTTCAAGATATGATGACTAATTAAAAAATATCAACCTTGGGATAAAGAGTTTACACTGCTTATGTTTACTTCAACTTTTTTCTTGTACGTAGGAAATGAGGTTTTTTCTTTTTACTACAAATTTATAAGCTGTTTTGTTTCACTCATATAGCTATCTAGTTTAACTTACCAACCCGAATACAGAATAAGAAAAGGAAGATAAATAGTTAAGGGATTTTAGAGTATTTTAACGAATCACACGTAGAGATATTGCTAGAACACAAAAAGTTAATGGTATTTCATAACTAATGGATTGAGCAGCAGCTCGTAGACCGCCTGAAAAAGAATATTTATTATTTGAGCTATATCCTGCCATAAGAAGACCGATAGGGGCAATACTTGAAATGGCAATCCATAAAAAAACACCAATACTAAGATCGGCTAAAACAAAATGATATCCCAAAGGGATAACTAAAAAACTTAATAAAATTGATATGACTGCTATAGAGGGTCCAATGCTAAATAAAGGAATATCTCCTCGGGATGGTAGTATATCCTCTTTTAAAAGTAGCTTAGTCCCATCCGCTATAGCTTGAAGCAGTCCCAGGGGGCCCGCATATTCAGGACCAATACGTTGTTGTATCGACGCGGATATTTCTCTTTCTAACCACACAATTACGAGTACCTCTATTGTGATTCCCAAAAGGAGAGTCAAAATGGGTAGAATCGATATGAGTCCATAGACTTCTTTTAATAATTCCGATTTCGAAAAAGAATTGATAGTTTCTACTTCTACCCTATCTATTATCATTTCAACGATCAACTTCTCCCATAATGATATCTATACTACCTAATATCGTCATGATATCAGCCAATTTCATTTTTTTAACTAGTTGAGGAAGAATTTGCAAATTAATAAAACCGGGTGGACGAATTTTCCATCTCCAGGGGAAAAGGCTATCATCTCCTACTAGATAAATTCCTAATTCACCTTTAGGAGCTTCCACTCTTACATAAAGCTCTTGCTTTGACAATTCAAAATTGGGTGAAGGCTTTTTACCAAGAAATCTATATTCAAAATCATTCCATTCGGAATTCTTTGCTTTCTTAAAGCGTCGGACTTCTAAATTCTCATAAGGGCCTCCAGGTATTTTTTCTACCGCTTGTTGAATTATTTTAATGGATTCCCTCATTTCACTGACTCGTACTAAATAACGAGCTAATGAATCCCCTTCTTTTTGCCATTGGACTTTCCAATCAAATTGGTTGTAAGACTCATAAGGATCCACTTTACGAAGATCCCATTGTATTCCAGAAGCTCGTAACATCGGTCCTGATAAGCCCCAATTTACTGCTTCTTCTCCACTAATAAAACCTATTCCCTCAACTCGCTCTAAAAAAATGGGATTCTGTGTAATAAGTTGTTGATATTCAACAACTCCGCGTAAAAAATAATCACAGAAATCTAAACATTTATCGACCCATCCATAAGGTAGATCCGCGGCTACTCCTCCGATGCGAAAGTAATTGTGCATCATTCGCATACCTGTAGCAGCTTCAAATAGATCGTATATTAATTCTCTCTCTCTAAAAATATAGAAAAAAGGGGTCTGTGCCCCGAGATCCGCCATAAAAGGCCCAAGCCATAACAAGTGAGAAGCTATACGGCTCAACTCTAACATAATTACCCTAATATAGCTGGCTCTTTGAGGTATTTGAATATTCTCCAAGAATTCTGGTGCATTTACCGTTATTGCTTCTGTAAACATAGTAGCTAAATAATCCCATCGTGTTACATAAGGTAAGTATTGTATAATAGTTCGGTTTTCCGCGATTTTTTCCATTCCTCTGTGTAAATAGCCTAATATGGGTTCACAATCAATAACATCTTCACCATCGAGAGTAACGATCAGTCGAAGAACACCATGCATTGATGGGTGTTGAGGGCCCATATTGACTATCATGAGATCTTTTCTTGTAAGCGGTAGACTCATATCCTTTCTTCCTTAATTCATTATTCCATGAAAATGGATTATTCCATGAATTCCTCAAAACGAGGC